CTAGTAATGAGATAGATGATACCCCTGACTGTCGATGCCCGGAAGTCCTGATACTGTCGAAGTGTCGAATAGTATTCATTATTTATTTGACTGTCGACGAGTTCTTTTAGTATAGTAATAGGATATGGTATTCGACGCCTTAGCTCTATCTCCTGCGATTATTTCTAGTACTCTTCTTTTTTCTAACTAGTTAATCAATAATATACAAGCTTGTATTTGGAAGGGCTCAAGATAGATGTACTGGCCATATTCACCACTGGAAAGAGGACAGGGCGGAAGAACTCCCAATGGCTGTATTGGATGAAGCACTCGAAAGAGAATATGCTATGCTTACAACTCGCTCTGACGGCCTTAGCAATTGAAGGCGAAGGTGATGAGTATGCCAAAAAGAAAGAGCGAAGGGAAGAAGCCCCAACTCCCACTCCTTGGGGCGAATCTAGGCCCTCACTATGCTTGTCCCACTGGGTAGCTTGGAAATACGTCATCTTATATGCAGGGTAATTCGTATGCTAGCTTTCCCTTTCATGCTGGATTGAAAACTTGCGTCGAGATATTCCTCCTTTCTAATGGTGTTCTAAGGGCAGAGTCACCAGATTCTGACTATCAGTCTCACCCTCTTATATAATCGATATAGCTGGGGGTGGTAGAAGCATGTTCATTGAATATTAGGTATTATCGAAAAGTCACTGACCAGGAGAGAAAGCACATCGACTCACAACTTTCTCTCGACAGGGGGAAGCATTAGCAAATACAGGGCGAAGAACTCGACAAAGGATATCAAGGAAGAAAGCAACTGAAACCATATCTCGAAAGCTATTGCTGATAGGAAGGGCCTAGAAATCGACATTCTCCTTAGCCGCCTTAGTACAGGTATTCAGTCCTATTCAGGAGATTATTATTATATAAAAAGATGCATACTGACAAAAAAAGGGAATGGGAGATAGAAAGCGGGGGCCCTTAGACTGTTAGCTCGTCTGCGCCTGGACCGCTCGGACCCCTCGTACTCTTATGGAACCTATTCTATTTAGAATTTTCTATTTCAATATTGCAAAAGCGAGGAAATGAAAAGCAAATCGAAAGAAAGATGGTCCATACCTTTAGTTAAGTAGACCTCCCAAGATACCTTATTCGATCGGCTGTCCCCACAAGAGGCCTTTAGAAAGCAGAGCGTCACCCCTGCAGCTCCCGGAAGAAAATCGACGAGATAAAGATATTCGCTTACACCCTCAGAGGCCCTACCGCTTACAAAAAGGCTGAAGACTAGAAAGTCTGAGATTGGGGCAGGTGGGGAATATGACATGGTGGGGAAGTCCCTCCACTTCAGCTCGAGTGTACCATTTTCTTTCTTTCATCCCGCGTAGCACTAAGATATAGTTCATAAGCTGCTTTTGCCTTTCCTCGATCTATATCTCTTCAGTGCACTAGCAAGAGAACTCCCATTATTTATTATTAGAGACTGGAAAGGCTATTATAGATTCCCACAGGCTGGCAATATAGATCGCTTGGCCCTATCGCTTGATCTAGCTGCTTTTCCTCTTTACAAAAGAAGACGAATGGATATCCTTTCTCACCTGCCGCTCTCCTTCTATATCAAATCAAAATGGTTGTCGTTTTTTGATGGTTTTTCCTTTTCCAGCTGATGACTTTTCCCGGGTAATACAATTAATATGTCGGAAAGGGGGTATTATTTATGATTACTTAAGTAAAGGGGCAAGACGTCGGTATTATTTAGAGGAGCAACTACAGCAAGCTACCTAGCTCACTGGCTCGAGAGGAAGAGAAGAGCTTTTTTCTGCAACGGTTGGATAGCTTATTGAATATATATAAGGCAATAAACAGGAAGGGCAATAAAGGGCGCGGATACTACAATAAGAGCGACTGTTACGAAAGCTGGTACGGAAAGAGGTGGTAATGCAACTACTGTGACTTATTTAGTGTGCTTTTGGTAGCAGCTGGTACAAGAGTGACTTTGCTGGCTATCCTTTGCCTACGGATACTATAAGCCTTCTGCCCCACCTTTCTGGATTTTCCTCTATCTCCAGCTATAATTCACTTCGTTCCAATCCATATATAATATCTCAAATCAAGCTCAGCTGAATATCGAAGCTTTCAACTAATGCCCCGTCCTACTTTCTTTAATAGCAGAAACCGACTTGCACTTAGGACTTCCACAGCTATCTATGCTAGCTTGAAATCAGATCTATCCTTTACGACGACTGCTTTCAAACTCACTTGCTGCAAGCTTTCTATTTATCTCAGAGCTCTAAAGGCACTCCCATTCCAATAGTTTTTCTAGATAAATCAAATAGGAAGGACTATCTACTAAAAAAAGGAGTAGCACTAAGATATAGTTCATAAGCTGCTTTTGCCTTTCCTCTATCTATATCTCTCTATCTCCTCCGCTTTTTGAATATGAAACATCAGAGCAAAAGAATAGACTAAAAATATGCATTGAAACAAGAACTTTCTTTCCCCTGGCTTGGCTGCAGCTCTACTATATAAGATAAGTACCGAGCGTGAGAGCTCCCAGAGAAAGATTCTCTTAAGACATCTCTTTCTGCCTTTCATAGTCAGTCCTTCTTGCCTGAAGAGATCGACAGCACTTTTTATCTATATCTATAACCAGAACCAGCTTGCCATTTTCAATAAGCCTTCCTGCGGTTGCAAAGCGAGAGAATAACTACTCTGGACTCTGGGCCCTAAAACAGTCGAATCGATAGGCTAAAATAGGGGAGATGCTAGATATGAACTTTCAATATGCTTGGATGAAGCTGCTATAGAGAAAAGAGAAAAGGAAAGACTCTCCCTTCTTCTTTCAATTGACATAGTCTTGCGGCTTGCTTACTCCTGGTTTGAAAACGAACAACCCCCGAATACCTAAAATAGAGATGATCATCGAAAATGGCCCATACGTGCTTTCTTTTTCTTTTTGGAACTAGCAGGGAACTCTCACCTTTTTCCTCGACATCTCGTCCCCGCCTGACCTCACTAGAAGAGTCAAGCGAGAGCAGCTAGTTTAGGAGGAAGAGGACACCAGGGGCTATTCGGCCTCACTTGTCGGAGACTGAACTACCTAACCTTAGCTCGCTTACTTGCTGATCAAGGAAACAAGCGGTCATTTCCACTTACTCTAAGCATAGAAGGCAGAAGATTTGAAAAGTCACATAACAAGTCTCGAGGCTAAATCAGCTGGTAGTCTTTCCTTGGCTTGTAGTTTCAGCGAGATTGGCATTGGCTTGGTCTAAAGTAGCTCCTGATTCTCGGTCTTCTGGAAAGGGGGCGAAGTCACTAACTAGAGGAGGGGCTTTTGCTTAATTATTATCAATCAGGTAGGGGTGAACACCCGGCAAGCCTAGTCGATAGGCAAGAGCTCGCCTTCCAAAAAATCTGATTGTCTAGATATGATGATGCCCATCTTCCTGGGGGAGGAAGAAGAAGCGCTTTTGATAATTGAAGCCCTATTATAACAAATAAAATGCTTTGTCGATTTTAGGTCATATCCCGTTGTTATATTATAGAAGTCAGCAGGGTTTGGAGTCAGATGATTGTGAGAAAATTCATGCCTCTGCGTCGAAGAGCTATTTACCTCTGCTGCAAAGTCAGTCTGACTAGTTGAAGTTGACCTGAGACTGGCATTTAGCTTTCCTAGGGATGAGACAGACGTCTGAAAGGGATGGAGCTTTCACTGTGCATCAATAATCAGGAATAGCAGGTTCACGGTAAAGAACAGAAGTCAGGCTATTGGGATCGAGCCCCGACTCCCAATGACTGGAGGATCGGGTGAGGAATAGGATGTCGGGGTGGTAGGAATGAGGTCGGAATGTGGCGGGGGAATCGACCAGATGATTTGTGGAGGGATGGCCAATAGCCAATGCCGTTGACAAATCAACCGATTGAGAGAGAGAGGTCAATGCTTTTCAGAGTTTGGATTTCGAGACCTTCCTATTTGATTTATCTAGAAAAAGGTTGAGTTGACGAGAGCTTTCCCAGAGATTCTCATAGATCGGATGATCCTGAGACCTATTGTACCTCAGTTGGGGAATCTTCCTGCTACTAAGCTATTTGTCTGGCCAGGCGCTTCTCTGTGGGCTCTTGGGAAACAGTCTCATCTGGTGGATATCTGGGAATTAGCAAAAAACAGTACCAAAGAGGCGGCAAGAACGGGAGCTGAGAATATAGCAGCTTCACCTAAGTAAAGAAAGGCGCTTTGGCTACTTTAGGTCATTAGTGTCTCGTCAACTGGATGGGATATTCCGCCTTAGGGCCGTCGAAGTGGAAGAAGCCCCGGCTGACTAAGCCAATGAAGAGAGAATCAGGCAACTCAGATAAGCTATGGGATGTGAAAGGTCCCTTTCTGACTTTAAAGCAATAGCTGGAGAATTTATGATTAGTATCAAAAACCAAACTCTTTTAGAAAGCTAGCGCCATCAAATATCTCTTCGGAATTCTCTCCGAGAACAGAGGGGCCGAACCATCCGGGATCGTGGTTGGCCGGTCCTTGTTTGAGGGGGATGAGGGCTCTCCTCCGGTCAGGGGCGGCCGGCCCCCCGCGATTGGTAATGGCACAACCGGAGGAGGGGTCTTTTCTGGATACCAAACGCGAAAAGGCGCCGGGTAGCGCAGCGCTTGGAATGATTTTAGGCGCGGGAGCTTACATTTTTTGACCCTATAAGCGAGGGGTGCGGAAACGGCCACCYAACCCAGCGGGGCGGGGGCGGGCCGGCAAGGGGTTCGAATCCTGCCACCTTTCTTGTGGATCATCCTGGATGATGGGAAGGCTAAAATGAGGAAATGACATTTAGTGAATTGTCTCATTATTCGTTATTTCCGGGTCTTTTCGTTGCATTCACTTACAACAAGAAAGAACCACCAGCGTTTGGTGCAGCACCTGCATTTTGGTGCATTCTTCTTCCTTTCCTTGGTCTTTCGTTCCGTCATATTCCGGAGAACTTATCCCCTCCCAACGTCTCCACCGCGGAGGCACCTTTCTTTTATCAAATCTCAGGGACATGGTCTAATCATGAGGGTAGTATTTTATCATGGTGTCGGATCCCAAGTTTTTATGGATTCCTTCTTTGGGGTCGACCCCAACATAATGTCTCAAAACGAAGAGGCCATAGAGAAAGAATTTCTTGTTCCTTTGTCTCGAACTTCGTGACCATTCGGTATCTCCAACCAAAAAGTGGTCAAGCGCACGTCTCACAATGCGAAAAGTACACTCCCGACCTCAGTTCTTGGTCACAAATGGGAACTCTTGTTGATTCTGAACTTAGTTCGCGAAGGAACCGGACTTTTCACGGGCCAGCCCTTTTTTATGCGCCGCTTGATCCTGGAAGGAAAATGAGCTTTGCTCCTTTGGGCGCTGGGCGCTCCAGTAGTTCGCGAGAAGGAAAAAAGACTCATCCACAACGATTGCCCCCAGTCGTCCTCCCTGGCCCCTCTGACGTCAGAACTTCGTCGATCGATGAAGAGCGGATTGACGGAGCTCTTGGCATTGCTTTGTTTTTCTCTCTTTTCCTATCAGCGAGTTCCGATCCTTTTGTTCGAAATTTCTTCGTTCGTACCGAACCGCTTGCAGAATCAAATCCTGTTCTACAAGATCCCATATTATCCATACATCCTCCTTGCATTTATGCCGGAGAGGTAGCCAGTGCTATGGGCTTTGGCTTATGTAGATCAAAAATGATGAATGGGATTGTGGCACTCCACTCGCCGCCAATGCGGAGGGATGCCGCCRAAAAGAATGGAAGGCTGCTTCGCTCTGCTGGATGCGTCGGATCCCAGAGGAGAAGCTCGCTCTTTACCCGATCATTCCAAGATGTGGGCGAAAAATCCCGGTGGTTGCCTTTCCACCGAAGCCTGCTCATGCTGCTTCTTAGGCGCTTTTTCGCCTTCTCTTCGCTCTGGACAGGAGCGCGGAGGGAGCAGGCGAAGCGTGTCGTTCTCCATGGTACGAACGGAACGTCTACTTCGCCTCTTTGTTGGACCGCCGGCGCGAACCTTATTTATCTAGAAAAAGCTGAAGACGTGAAACTTAGCGGGGAGGAAGCAATTCGAATTTGGATCTTGACATGTCGGTTGTTTTTAACCGTAGGCATCTCGCCAGGAAGTTGGTGGGCTCATCATGAATTAGGTCGGGGTGGCTGGTGGTTTCGGGATCCCGTAGAAAATGCTTCTTTTATGCCTCGGGTCTCCGCCACAGCTCGTATTCATTCCGTAATTCTACCCCTTCTTCATTCTTGGACCTCGCTTCTTAATATTGTGACTCTTCCATGCTGTGTCTTAGGAACCTTTTCAATACGGTCCGGATTGCTAGCTCCCGTTCATAGTTCTGCTACAGATGATACACGAGGAAGATTTTTATGGTGGTTTTTCCTGATAATTACCGGCATATCTATGATTCTTTTCCCCCAGATGAAACAGCAGGCATCGGTCCGTAGAACCCATAAAAAAGGGATGGTTGTTGCGCTCAGTACTCTTGTGCACCTACGTCACTCGGCTCGCGCGCAACCCCTCCCCGCTTATTGCTGGGCTGCTTATTCAGAGTCAGCAATTGGCTGCCGGATTTCGTCTCGTCCGTAGCGCTTCGGAGGTGGATTATCCAGAGCGTGGTTGAATGTAGAGCAGTCCGCGCCTTTGGCCTATGATCGATCGATTGAGAATTTTCGGAAGATGGTCAAGGGGCATTGCTTCCAAGCCACTGCACGTCATGAATTTGTTCGGGAAGGAGATGTCGGCCCGCCTATTCAACCTCTGTTCGCCTCCTCTTTAGGGGAATGACCTCGCCCTTGGATCCGCAGAAGAAGGCCTACGGGCTCTCTGTTTTATGGTAGGGCATCTCTCCACACCGATTTCTAATGTTTTTTTTATCCATTCATGATTTTGACCTTTCGCGTTAGGGAAATAGGGATGTCGAAGCCCTCCTTTTCCTTCCACTCCGTGAAATTCCCCGGTGTGGCCGGCCCCGACGGCTTTCCTAGAAAACAGGGTGGTTGAAGGAAAAGATCCAATTAATTTGCCTTGGAACGAGCATGAAGAAATTAACGAGACTTGCATTATATATCCAAAAGGGTTGAGTTTCGACTGACGAGCTTTCTCGCGAGCTCTTTCTTCATCTCGAAATCCTGCGGGCAGAAAAGAAAGAAGTAGCGGCCTTATATAAATAAGGAAATCAACCTATTTCGCAGCTGTTTTCTTGCGTGAGATGGCCTAGGTTTATGGGGAAAAGAGGTATAGAGCGAGTTGTCATTTCTTTCATCTTCTTTGCTCGCGGAGTTCCCGGCACATCCGACTTTCTCCATCTCCACGCGGAGGCCGAACTATCAAAAAAAGAAGGCGTAAACTGCGATAAGGTGGAGAGACCCTCCTATTTTTGGTCAATTTCGCGATAAGGGGTAAGAAAGTAGAAATGGACCTCCTGACGCACCATTACAAAACATGAGCTAACAGTCATAATTTGTGCTTTGCTGTGGATTCCCTTTTGCTTGCTTTGTACGATTCATTCCCCGGCCTGCCTATTGCATTGCCTCCCGCTTTCCTCATCTGCGCGGGCATTCTGAGAAAGAAGTTCAGTCATCCTGATTATCAATTGGATATTCCACTGCACGTCATGCGCACCTAGCACTCCTCCCGTATTGGGATCGAAAAACATAGCCGCCCTGCCCGGACTAAAGTGGCCCTTTCTAATGGGGACATCTAACGAAGCTAGCTGTCCTGGTTATAAACACGTTTTTGATTATGAGGCTCGAGCGTGACGAGCGTCGGTAGGTTGCTAGCCTTTGTATGCCTGGGATGTCGTATGAATATACATCGAGAAAATCGGAGTGGATGAGCTATGAGAAATGCGATAGGGAGAAAAAAAAACGCTGGCACTTTGTTCCGCGTATTCGGGAGAATACCATTGTCAGTCAGGCCAACTGACGAAGCTATCAACAATGATTCGACGTTGACGATCGATGTGACCATTTCTTTAGGGGTCGGTCGGTTTGGTCTGGTGATTGTCCGTCTCATTATATGTGGGGCTCTGACTGGATTTAGCTTCATTATTATCTTAGCAATAGCTGTTACTTAACATTTTCTTCATCCTTTCCCTCTCTCGTTAAGTCTTCGAATTCTACAGACGAGAAAGTTCATCCTGTACTTAACCGACATTATTTATATAAGGCCGCAACTTTCTTTCTTTTCCGTTTATGTCTTGCTCTCTTTCACCCTCGGTTGGCAAAAGAGCGAGCTGGCTGCAGTCCCTCATCTGTACAATGAGAGAAGAAAATCGACGAGAAGCCGTACTTATATTATATATAAGTAAGAAGAAAAACCAGGGGTGCTTGGGTGGAAAGGTCCAGGCATCTTCCTCACATATGCCCTATGTCGATCTAGTGACGGGGAATGACAGAGTTCTATGTAAAATGTCGGGCAGAAAGCCGATGATGTCGAGGCCCTTCCCTTTAACCCGAACAGCCAGATTAATTACAGGTCATCCCCTACCTCCGAATCCTTTAACGGACACCAGAGAAGTTAGTTGTTCGCCTATCATTGGTCGACAACCTTGTTCGTTCCCTCTAGTCCTAGAATCACTACCTCTTTAAACCTCTGATGAGAAAGAATTTATGCATAATCAGCTCCCTTTCTATTAGATTCTAGAAATGATAGTTCGTTTTATATATATTTCCAAATGAGAGAGCCTACTTATCCATTTCGAGATAGTTGCTACTGCCCGCTATGTTCTGATTCATTGACTACAAGAAACCCACTATTCCAAGCGCAGGTCCCCTACTTTTTTGATTAATCGCCTGCTCACTCCGAATATCGGGGAATCTCCATTTAGCTTGTGAAACGGCGGAAAAGCTGCTTCTGATATAAAGGGGGAAGAAGACTGGCTTATCTCTCCAATTCAATTAGTCAACATAATAGCATAGGCCCAGAAGCTTCTTTTAGGGAGAACAATCGACTGGCCATCAAAACTCGGCATGGGAGGATATACTTATATATAGAGGATAGGTGATCATCAATCTCTGAACCGCGAGAAAAGGCATGAAGTGAAGGAGCTTACTCTATAATGCTAAGTGAAGCTCCTTCCCCGATACTCCAACACTACTCTCACTATAGCTATGACTCGCCCATCTGACCTGCTTAATCAATGACTAAAAGTCAGCTCAGTACTATTCCCTTGCTATACTGATAGAAAGGCGTCGACGAATAAGCGAGATTCTTCTTCCACTGCCCTATTTTTGATTAAAAGCTCGATGTATTCATCACTAAGCATCTCCGCAGTCTTCTTTCTCGTCAGGGTGAATGGGAGATGTGTAGCTGATTCGGAGAGTAGAGATCATTGATTTTGCGCTCCTATACTGCATATATCTGGAAGGTATGTAGGCTCGACGTTGGGACTGAGACCCCCTAGAGCTTGTGACCTGCTACGAGAGATGGAGGACATTCAGCGACACTTTGGGAACAAGGACCAGCTATTCACCACTTTGAGTAGAGTCGTCTTAGCTGCTACCATATGGCATATCTGGCAGGACCGGAGAAGATGTCAGAGGGGAAGCCATCCATAAGGAACTTGCCCAAATAGCATGATGGAAGATGTCAAAGCTGGATGCAAAAGCAAAACAGAGGACTCCTTTCATTTAAGTAGTGACGGTCTCGACGCGCCCCTGAAGGCCCTGGGATGTGGATTGGAGCCCGGAGCGGAAGAGAGAAGTCGACATTCTTTCCTCTTTTCCTCGAGACCAGAGGAGGGAAGCTAAATACTGATGGTTCGACAGCGGGGGAGGCGTCAGAGATGAACAAGGAGAGGTCAGGATGGAACTAAAAGCAGGGCAAGGAAGCTAGTTCTTGGATATGGGAGGAGGAGATCTCTCATAGGGCGGTGCTACGAGGGCTGATTCACGTGAAGAGGCTATTTGGGAGAGGGGTGAAGATGTCGGGTGGAGACAGACTCGGAGAGAGTGGTCCAGTGGATCCAATGGACATCTGCTAGGGCCTGGGCATCTGAGGGCAATTCGAGAAAGTCCAAGAAAGTCCAATGTTGGAGAGACAAAATCAGATGGTCAAGGTTAGAGAGATATTAATAGCTCAACTATAGGCCTCACATTTTGAGGGAGGGGAATAGAGCAGCGGACCTATTGCCCAAGACCATTCTAACTAAAAGAAACCTTTTCCTGAGACTAGGGAGATTGGCTTGGTGGACTGTCGCTATGCTACCCCACTGTCTCGAAAAGAATGTTTTGTGTTTTGCATTCAAAGCAAAGTAGGATGACGTGGCTTTCAGAGAGAGGGGCGGAGAATCCTGGGGTTTCACTCCTCCCGAGCTAGGTATTTACCGCTTATTATTATCTTATTTATAAGACCGACGCGATTTCTCAATTTCGACAGTCAGTCCCATTTTTCAGGAAATATATATAAAAGGAGAAGCGTCTTCTTATATCAAAATAGCTTTCTGGGGAGAGGGAAAGTCCCAGATAGGACATTGTATGAGAAGATAAAGCTAAGTGCTGATATCTGCTTCTGACTCTCACTATTTTCTTTGTCCGTCAGAGCTCGGATTATGGAGAGGGGCAAGAGCAGCTTAGCGAGCGTAGAGTGGTTTACCTACTACATACAGGCTTTCCTGATCTTGGGCTGGAGACATCCAGGTCAGAGATTGGGAATGGGAAGATGATGATGAGGACGAAGAGTTCAAATGCCCTCCACTTATACTCCATCTATAGGCCGGGGATATCGAGAAAGATTGAATGCTTGGAATTTCTCGGCTCCCTGCAGATAGGGACTTCCACTAGAAAAGACGTGTGGGGATATGCTACCTTTCGAACTCTCTCCGCCACCCCTTTCGATATCTATCACCCTTATATTAGAAGAAGAGAGCATGGACAGCTGATTCCCTTCCAAGGTCAGTGGGATGGGACATATCCTTCTGCGGAGGGGATGTCGCAAGACTTCGGGCAACCGAGCCTTTCAGGGGTCTGAAACCTATCATGATTTTAGTGCTTTGAAGATCGTCATATAGTTGTTCTAGAGCAGATTCTTCTTTCTGATGCCGGGGGCGGAATACGCACCAGCAGAGGACGCTGCTAATTACACCGCAGCATATGTGTCAGCGCCAACCACCACCCATTTGCAAAATACCCTGACGAGCTTCCAAGGCTTTAGTGGCTGCATATCCCAATATCAACCTCCTCAGAAACTATATCCGCGTCATAGTCGAAGTAGGAAGGAGCTTTCTACCCTTAATATATGAGTCCGAAGCCTTGCCTTTATTTGTTTGGAATCTCTCTTTCCGCTTTCTTGCCTCTGCCGATGTGGCTGACTAGCTTTAAAGTTAACTAGGGCCAAACGTTGACCTTAAGGACAAATGATGAACCATCTTCTATTTATCATTAATCCGCGTTTGGGCACGCGAGGTTTAGGGCCCTCTTGGAAGGGGGCCGGCGCCTCCTGGGCCTTTGTATTCAGGCCCAGTTGTGCATCTTTGGCAGGTTAGCTAAAGAGCATAGCCTTGCGGCTCTTGCTATGTGCAGGGAGACCAAGCGTCTTTATTTGAAATCCGGTCCACTCTGGATTTGGTTGAGTCAACACAGGTGGACAATACCTCGACGCACGTCAGTTTACATCTTCTGTGGTTTTGGGGTGGAGTCCAGGAGAAGGCCGCGATGAGTTCGTGTCTCTAACCCGATCTGGATTACCGCGGTTTCTTCCTCCGTATTACCGGAAACGGATAATGCTCCGGGACAACCCTGCTCATCCAATTCTCGACATTCGTCCTGAGTTTTTGCTCATTGGCGAAGTTGGTGTTAGTGTGGCCGAAAGTTTCCCCACATATACCGGGGCCTTTCCCCAGTCATTCTCCACAGGAGTGTCGAGCTCAATCAAATTGGCCGGAGTCAACCTTATTTAGGCTATAAGGGAAAGTCGAGACCTCATGAGGAAACTAACTCAGTTGCCGAGTGTGTAGGGAATTGTCGAAGTGTATGAGTTAGTGGATGAAGATGAAAAGCCGGCGAGCACCCTGAAAATGTTCGTCGGGATACTTCTTTCTGAGCTTTAAGTAGTTGCTCCTATATGAGAGCAGGAGGATACCTCGCCTATGGCATTGACCGCTGGGCTCTCGTGATCTTGGATTTCGAGGCTATTAAATGCTTTCATCGATCTCGACACCTAGCTAAGAGACTTCAGATATTTATGATTAGATGAGGACAGGCACATTTTCTCGAATTGAACCGGGTCTTTGTCGAATCTCTTTCATTTGCTTTGATGGTTTAGTTCGTCCTGGACAAGTCTGGAAGTCTAATCATCTCTCAGCTGGAGGCCGCATTGTTTTGATCGAGCACATACTGTCTTCTATTCCATTGTACACAATTGCGTGCACTGCTATGCTATAAAGGGAGGTTTTCATTCACTTATTTAAAAAGACCTAGAGATTTGCGCAAGGAGGGCGGGGCATTGGCGAGCTTGGAGACATGTCTGCAAACCTATCGATCGACGGGGGACGTCGGCATTATCTCTTTGCGAGACATGCAATTATCGATGAGGGTGAAGATGTTGTGGAATGCTATGACTTCTGACTCTCTGTACTTCAGAGCTCAGTATTTCAGATCCACTCACATCGATTTTGCTAATCTTCATCTAGTTCATAGAGCTTCGACAGTTTGATTGGCAAAGGGCAAAGGACTTAATCCAAGACCCGATATGTTGTAAATAGAGGAAATGCTTGTGCTTTCTCGAAATAGAACAACTTGGTTTTGTGTTATTTAATGGCCAGTTGCCTAGGGAGACCCGTCATACTCATACCTGACTTCTCTTAGCTGGAGAAGGATGCGCTAAAAGCATGTCGACGATTAATGATGTGTTATCTAATAGGCATCATGCAGCTTGGAGACAAGTTAGGAGAGGGTGACGCTCTGCTTTCTAAAGGCCTCTTGTTCAGGCAACCCCCTCTCAATCCACCCTCCCATCACTGACCGCAAACACCTTTCACGCTTAAATCGACTGCTTTGATATTGATTAAGCATATAGTATGGTCTCCTACTTCTTCTGGTCTTTTCTCTACTGCTTCAGCACGGAGATCTATTCCAAGCTTCTTTTAGCTCGAAACTGTTTAAATAAAGCAGGCCAATCCTCTCCATCCTTTTCTGAAGAACTGGTGCCATTCCTAAACGCATCTCCTTCTTCTTATGTTATGGCGATTGGCCTCCAAAATCAGACCCCACGGCTTGGGTTTGAGAGCCGTGTGGGAATCTCATTATGCTCCTCTTGCTGGTGCTGCCCCAGAGAGCGTCGGATCATGTTTGATAGACAAAGATGGTGAGGTCGCAGAGATTGTCTGGATGCGGGTCTTTTTACTAGTTCTGCTTTAACTATCTTTAGATTAGAATAGAACGTCGGTCTGACCTTCCGAGCTTAACTAAGGAGCTCTACTACTAGGCCTACCTGACGAGCGTCCGTTTGCTAGGAGGAAAACATCACATTTCGAAAGCTGAAAAGCCTACGTGGTGAAGAGGAAGTAGCCCGCATGTGTTGCTAGCTGCCTGTATGGCTTGGATTCACATAGACGTTTCGCGGTATCGCCTGAAAGCCTTGCTTGCGTTCGACAGACGATTTTTCCCAGGACGTCGAACGAAAACGACGACTGGAAGAGGGCCCGAAAAAAGCAGGAAGGGGCAATGCCCTATTGATGATGTGCAAGCATCTAGTTTATTGCATTGCACCCCGATCAGATGCTTCAAGTCGACAGCCTCTCCTTGGCACTGTTAGTCAAAGCTGCACAGGAGGGGATCCACTCGATTATGGAATGGAGTGGACTGTCGATCGCTCAATCAGTGGTGCCGCCGAGTATATATAAATGTTTTGCTAAAGTTTTGTCAGGCTGAAAGTGGAGTTTCAAGTCGTCTAAGAAAGTGCAATATTTAAATAAAAAGAAAGAGCTTGTTGATATAGCTTAGAAAATCCATCATCTCAAATCCTAGTTTTCTTCTTTCCTTTGCAGCTATTTTAGAAAGCTTAATCGAGTTTCAAAATATGTAAGTAAACTACCTTCGATTTTCTTTGCGAGCCAGGGATTTCGTGCCCCTATAGCCCCTACGTCTCTGTCCCAGAGTCAGACTTCTCAGAGGATTGACCGTATCATACTTCCCTTCCCGGAGGAGTTGATAGTGCTATTCCAATTCCCAGCCACCCTGTGAGCAAGCAAGGATCAGTGCCAGAAAACGTGGGAAACTCAACCTCAAGAAAAAGATCCCTAATCAAGCAAGAAAGAAGGCCTGCGAGTTCCGTGAGTTTGAGTGTGTTAAAAAAGCCCGAACGAGAGTCAAGCAAGACGGGATGGATTTCGTCGAGTAAGGGAATAGAAAAGGCAGGTCCATCATCCACCGTCACGTCGAGACTTTTGATAGTCTCTAGTATTTTGATAGTTTCTTGACTTTATGTTTGTTTGAAAGGGGCGGGCGACGTAATTATAGTATACCCGAGAGAGTGTGAGAAGTTTTCTAGCCATCCAGAAATGTGTCGAAAACAAAGGTAGTGCAAGTCCATTACTGAGAGTGTTGATTTTCCCGCCTGCTCTATCGAAAGTGCCTGTCCCTCGGTCCCAATTCGCGAGATAGGGAAGCTAGTCAAGGCAGGGTTAGGAGACAGCTGAAGTAAGTAAAGTAACCCGTGAAAGTGGGAAAGACTTCAGGAGCTGATTAGAAAATGCCAGAGATAATCCCTGACGTGGGGGTCGATGCAATTGAGGGGCTACGGAGCTTATTGGTACTTTTTGTTTGGCAGCGGAGTCTCTGTTCATCTTTGTTCAAGCAAGGCAGTCTTTTACCCTGAGATCAAAGAAGTGTGATGGCTTCTCTCCAATTAAATTAGCCTCCAATCCCAGTATGGTTTGGTTTTGCATCAGTTCGAAAGCCTGCGAATAGGGCGGAAAGTCTGATTTGCCCATCATATATATTATCGACGTTGAGGTTCGCGGATTGGTAAGGTCAAAGCTGTCTTGAGCAAAAAAAAAAGGCTCGA